AAAATTGTATTACCTATAATTTAAACAAAAGGCCAACTACAAGTTTTTACCTATCGTTTAAACTCAAATTTATCAAAATTATATAAGTTAATAAGAATAAAACTTAAATACCCTTAAAATATACATAAGGATATTAAAGAAAAAATGCTCATTATTATTAAAAGTAATACACTATTAAATTTAAATTTAAACAGGTTTATATTAAAGGAAATTTTATTTATAAAACGCTCAAATCGAAAACTACTAAAAATAAAAAAAAAATGGGATACAAATTTAAAGAGCTTTTTATTAATTAAAACTAATAAATCCTGGCCTAAAAAATAAAACACAAGCTTTTTAAATTTGTAACGATAGCAAAATATACCTAATAAGCTGCCTAAAACTTGCAGTAATAATATTAAGTAAGAAAATTTATAATCCGTTGGTTTAAACTCTTCAGAAGATTTAATATAAGTATATTTAAATAAGCAAGAACACACTAAAATAACACTAGCAAAATTATAGCTCAAATTTAACCCAGAGTTTTGACCAGAAAATAAGAAACTCACAAACATAAAAAGACGAAAAGAATAAACATAAGTAAATAAAATGCATAAAAAAACTAGCAATATTAATAAAAATCTATTAACATTATAAAAATGAGTGATTAATAAATGCTTAGAAAAAAAAACTCCTAAAAAGGGGAGACCCGATATAAAAAGAGTTAATAAACTACATAGAAACCTATTTAACAATTTACCCCTGTGGTAATTATAAAGTCCAGAATTAAACTGATTAGAATTAGAGCAAGATAAAAGGTCCCCTACTCTACAGAAGAGCATACACTTAGCAACACCGTGACTAAGTAATTGAATTAAACATAAGTATTCATTACCTAAGAAATAATATAAAAAACACCAACTAACATTTTTACAAGTTGATAAAGCTACTAACTTCTTGACATCTAATAAGAATAAAGCACTTAGTGAAGAAAATAAAATAGTAATAAGACAAAAATATATTAATAGGCCTCTGATGTAACTTTTAATTAAATAATTATAATTTAATGTAAACCATATTCCTGCGGCAACTAAAGTAGAAGAATGCACTAAACATCTCACAGGAGTAGGAGCACGCATAGCTTCTAATAATCAACTGCTAAAAGGAATGATAGCACTCTTGGTTATAATAATTAATAATATAGAAAAGAAGTAAAAAGGAGATTTATTAAAAAAATAAAAAAAAAACCTTAATAGTATAAAGAGACCAACATCTCCGAAACGGGAGCTTACTAGCGTAATTTTGGCTGCTCGAGCGGTATCGTATTTACTATAGTATAATATTAAAATAAAGCTAACTACTCCTAAATATTCTCACGCTATTAAACTATTATAAAATTTATTAGTTAATACCAAGTAGCACATTATAGATAAAAAAAAAATTATTAGTCTGTTTAATGAATTAAACTCCCATTTATAATAATGTAAGCTAAAGTAAAGGGCAATTATACCACAACAAAGTAGCATTATTAAACAAATATTAGAAATAGAAGAAAAATAATAATTTAAGTTAAGCCTTTTGCATAGCCCATTAAAAAATTTAAATCTCATAACAAAATTAGTTTTTATTAGTAATAAGCAAAAGAATAGAAATAAAATAAGCATAGCTAGCCGAGTTTATTAACTCAATCCTATAGCCGTAATATAGACCTATGTAAATAGTAGACTAGAAAATATAAGAGGAGTATAAATCCTATAATTGATGCTTAAAACCAACTCATATTATCTGACACTTATATTAATAAGGCTTGCATACATGCAATCTGTTTGATTTCAAATCAAAGTGGAATTTAATTCTACCTTACTCCAGACTAAAGAAAGTTAATAAACTTATATTTTGTACCTAAAACAAACTCATTTAATCTGACACCTTTAGAAATTTTCTAGTTAATTTTAAATTATTCAAAGATTTACAGTCTTTTGTATTAATACTTATACTAAACTAGCTAAGCTAACGACAAAAATAAATCTTTGTTCTACTAATAAAAGAAACCAGTATAAATCTTATTATTAAAAAAGAACATATAAATATATATCTAAATCCCTCAGAAATAGAACAAAAATAAAAAGAGTTATCTAATAAAAAATTATTAAACCTTTTAAACAATTTAACCCTTAGCTCAAAACAAAAAAAAGACAACAATAAAAGATTATAAAATTTTAAACTAGTATAATTATTCATTTTTGGTATGTGTACACTTATAAATAAAAAAAGTATATACACCCCTCCTACATAAATTAAATATAAAAGTAAAGAGTATCAAATGGAGTTGCTAAAAAAAAAAATGATCAAACAGGCTATTAATGCATTAATAACTAGCAAAATACAATAACCTATTGCATTTCTAATAAAACCAAATAAAGAAAGCCTAAGCCCATAGAAAAAGAATAAAATAGACATTACTAACTGAAAAAAAAATTTCTCCTATAATACGAAAAATTGTTATGCTTATTTACAATAAGCTAGTGTACAATATTAAGAGTTGGTAACTTCTACTACAATAGGCATGTAAGAATGACCAGCTCCGCATAATTCACTGCAATAGCCAATAAACACACCTAAACGATCCGGTACATACACAACCTGATTAATGCGTCCTGGAATGGCATCTCTCTTAATTCCTAAATCCGGTACAGAAAAAGAATGAATAACGTCTGAAGAAGTTATAAGTAAACGATAAGAGTCTAAGTAACTTAACTCTAGGGGAAGTTCTACATTATTTATTAGTTGATTCATATAAGAATCATATTCTAATTCATCGTATTCATAAGATCAGTATCACTGACGTCCTATAATCTTAACTGTCTTAGAAACAGTAGCTTCAACATCATGCAATACATATTTTACTTTATTAAGACATAACCCTAATACTAGTAAAGTGGGTAAAAAGGTTCAAAAAAATTCTAACACTGAATTTTCAGAGGGAACTCCTAAAAAAATGATACCCTTATTAAACCTCATTATAAATCCTAAGTATATACTAACTAAAGGAGTAATAGAGATACAAAGTATAATAGCATAATGTACTACATCAAAATATAAACTTGTTAATTCCATAAAAATTTATCTAGCCCCACATTCCTGTAGGACTACCATGTTACGACTTACCTCAACTTTAGTCGAGGTTGACGGGCGGTATGTACATCAAAGTTAACCAATTCAAATAATCATTTTTAATTATTTTACTCACTAGTTCTAAATTTAGATATTTCAAAATTTAATTATTATTGTATGGAATAACCGGACCTTACTATAAGCAGCATGTTGACCTAACTTAAAAAAAAATAATATTTATACATTAAATTATAGACTTTGATTATCCATATTAAACCGGACATACACCAACTAATTAAGTAAGGTTAAATTAAAAGCGGATCATCTTTTACGGCACACCATCCCCAGTGTGGAGATTTTGACTGCCAAATTATTTTAGTTTTCACTAAATTTTTAATATTATCATGTGATAATTGAGTCTCTAATTCCTGTCTCCGATAACAAGTTGATTAATAAAGATTACTTAATAGTATAAGCCCTATATTCTACTTAAAAATATAATAGGGTATAAAAAGCAATATTAAAATACATGAAAAAAGTTATAGCTACAGAATAACCGAGGATGCTGGCACTGTGCATTATCCACTATATAAATTTTAGACTTTAGCATAATTAAATATCAAAAAAAATACTCATCACTAGACCTTGACAATAAGAAAGAATTAAAATTGTCTAAAAAAATAATAACTAACACTATGTGATTTCTAAAATTAACTTTTTAAAGCCATAATTAAACTTTTAAGATAAAAAGAAAAAAAATTCTTAACTTTATTTTTGCAAAATAAAGGGGCTTGAACCTATTTATCCAAACTAATAATCTCTAGATCCTTTCGTACTATAGAGATTCAAATATAGATAAGAACCAACCTGGCTTACGCCGGTCTTAACTCAACTCATTAAGGAATTAAAGGCCGAACAGACCTACATAATTTAGCCTCTACACCAAAAAGTATCCTTAAGTCAACATCGAGGTGGCAAATAGAGATTTTAATGTGTGCTCTTAATCTCTCTAACCCAGTTATCCCTGAGGTAACTTAATCAATAAACCCTAATAAGGTTCATACTCTTAATAATAAATTAAGTCTTGCCCCAAGCAAATTAATTAATTTATAAAATCTCAGGGTCTTTCCGTCTAATAGTATGGTATTAAGATCTGTGTTAATAATCTAATTTCAAAACAAAATAATTACTAGATAATAAATCAAGTCAAACCATTCAAACAATCCTCCAATTAAAAGGCAATTAATTATGCTACCTTAGCACAGTCAGGGTACTGCGGCTATTTACAAAGCACTGAGCAGGTACTACTATATAAAATTATATATAGAAATGTTTTTAATAAACATACCGAATTAATCCGAGAAAGTAATTAATTAATTTACTACTAATTCTAACATAATTAATAAAATATAGTTAATATAAGAGAGTAATATAAGAAGAATAAAATATATTAGAAGAGTAGAACAACTTTCTAAAAAAAGGTCACTTCTCAACCCGATTTAACTAAATATAAAATTGAATCTTACAAAGTTATTAAAGTTATTAACAGCTTTAATATTATTAAAATAATAACTCTCTAATTAGATATAATATTAAACGATTAATTTATCACAACATTAATATTTAAATAAGTTTTGTACTACACGTACTAAAAAAAATACTAAGTATCTTAATATTTCGAAATATTGAATATTCAAATATAATCATTAGATCATGATGCAAAAGGTAAATGAAATAATAAAATTTAAAATTTAATCTATTAATATAAATAAACTAAGCTAGTTTACTTTGCTTTACAAAAGCAATATTTTTAATAAACTATATTTACAAAGAGATCATCAATTAGTACTATTAGTATAAGTTATATGGTGGGGTAAAGGAATACTCATTAAATTAGTATTAACAGAAGGTACTCCTCAATTACCTAGAATATTATTCTTAACAGCACAAGATTCTCATAAAACAAACATAAAAAAAAAAGCACTAATGGCAGATATTAAGCTACCATATGTACAAACCTTACTAATCCATCTAAAAGTAGCATCATAAACACAAACACGACGTGGTAAACCACATAAACCAAAGTAATGCATAGGAAAGAAACACATGTTTACTCCTATCATCCTCAAAATACAGTGAGACTGGAGTAAAATCTTATTTAAATTATATCCAGTTATAATAGGTCACCATCAAATAATAGATATAATAACCCTAGTATAGGAGCCCAATGAAGAAACATAATGAAAATGGGCTATAACAAACCAAGTATCGTGTAATAAACTATCTAAAACAGAAGCTGATAAAACAATACCTGTTACTCCTCCAATAGTAAATAAAATAATAAAAGCTAAAATTCATCACATTATAGGATCCCTACGACTAAAATTACTACCAATGAGCATGTATAATCAAGAAAATACCTTTATGCCTGTGGGAACTCCTATAATCATAGTAACAGAGCTAAAAAATACAGTTGTCTTAACATCCATACCAATAGTAAACATATGATGGGCTCAAACCACACAACCCAAACATACTATAGCAAACATAGCAAATACTAACCCTAAATAACCAAAGGGCTCTGATTTATTACTAAATCTCATACAAATATGACTAACAATACCAAATCCTGGTAAAATTAAAACATAGACTTCTGGATGACCAAAAAACCAAAACATATGTTGAAACAGCACAGGATCCCCTCCTCCCATAGGATCAAAAAAAGAAGAACTAAATTTTCGATCAAATAAAAGCATAGTTATTCCAGCTGCTAAAACAGGTAAAGAAAGTAATAACAATACAGAAGTAAATAAGTAAGACCATATAACTACTGAAATATATTCATGATTAATATTAAAATAAATAGCTGAATTTATAGTACATATAAATTTTATAGAACTTAAAATGCTAGAAATACCAGCCAGATGTAAAGAGAACATTAAATAGTCTGTCCCTCTTCCAGAACTAAATAAACCACCCGATAAAGGAGGGTAAAAGGTTCAACCTACCCCTGTACCCTTAAATAAACTAGTAATTAAACAAATCATTGAAGGCATTAATAATCAGGCACTCAATGCATTTAAACGAGGTAAATTTAAATCAGGTAAATTTAATAATAGAGGAATTAAATAATTACCAAACCCACCAATTAAAACAGGCATTAAGAAAAAGAAAATCATAATTATACCGTGACTGGTAATAACTTGATTATAAACTTCAGTGGGAATAATGTTATTATAAGGATCCCCCATATTAGTACGAATCAAAATTCTTAAACCTAGGCCCAAAAACCCAGATCAAACACCAACAAGAGTGTATATCATACCAATACGCTTATGATCAATAGTAAAAAGTCAAGAAAATAAACCATTAAAAAAAGACATCAACTAATGAAAATAATTTCACTTAATGTTTTGAAAACATTTAGTCTTAATTAACTTAATTAGCTAGAAAACTGAGAAGGTAATCTCTAAAATACTATTAGCAGTAGTATATAGAAGTTTTCATTATTTCTGCCAATTAACAAAGCCCTTAAAAACTTCTAGTAAATAACCAATTACAATTAATATTAAAAAAAAATAATAAAAAAAAAATTTCTTAAAAAGATTTGGTTGAACTGGCATATTAAGTAATAAAGAAATTTCTAAATCAAAGACCACAAAAAAAACTAATAAAATAAAAAACCTTACGCTAAATTTATTAATATTAATTGAGTGTCCTGAAAACCCACACTCAAAAGAACTACTTCAGACACTTTGATTAAGTCCTAAGCTAGTAATATTAAATAATAAATAGTGATAAATAAAAATAAGTAATATTATAATAAAAGAACTTAAAGCTAATAGAAGTAAATAAATCATTAATTACAGTTAATAATAACATAACTAGAGTAAGAATCTAACGCTTTAAATTAAGCTACATAATTTTACCGACGAAAGAATAAACTTTAAATACAGCTATATCAAAGCTACCTGCTATTGCAGCCCTATCGGCCAGTTAACTCTAAAGAGATCTTAAATCCCCAAAACTTAAATTTTATAATAAACTATTAAACTGAAACGAATGTAGTCTAATCAAACAACTTAAAGTTAACAGCTTTACGATTTAAATCTTAATCTATACATACCTAAAATAAACATAGTATAAAAAGAACCAGAAATATTAGATTATACTTTCACATAAAATTAATAAAATGATCATAACGAACTCGAGGTAAAGTACCTCGAATCCAGACAAGGAAAAAAAAATTTAATATAATTATAAAAATTTTTAAATAGGCTTTAAAGAATAATATGGCAGATACCCACCTCATTATATAAATAATTAAGTACTCACAAGCAAATAAGCAGGTAAAATAAACATTACAGTACTCTGTATTAAACCCTCTAACCAAATCACTCTCTGATTCTGCATAGTCAAACGGTGTGCGTTTAGTTTCGCACAATATTCTAACTAATCATAAACCATACAATAGGGGGCATAATCAAAAAGGACTTAAATAAGAATTAAATAAAGATAAATTGTAAGAATAATAGAATACACCAACTATCAAGGATAATCCCATCAAACAAGCCTCAAAAGTAACAGAACCAAAAGAAGCCCGTAAGGAACCATACAAAGAATACTTATTATACCTTCCTCAACCAGCCCCCAATAGGCTATAACCTGTTAAACTTGTTATAACTAAAAAAAGTAATAAGCTGTAGTTACTACTGTTATGAGATAACCAAAGGCTATATAGCCCGCAATAACAAAAGGACAATATTATTAGCAAATAAACTCTGTAAGTACTAATTAAACCCCGTAATTGAGTGTTATAAATCTTAAACTTGATAACAAGCTTAATTAAGTCAGCAAATCTCTGAAACAATCCAGACAAACCTACCTTATTGGGTCCCTTACGTATCTGTATGTAGCCTAAAACCTTACGCTCACTTAAAATAAAAAAAGCTACAAAAATCATAACTAGTATAAAACATATAAGCAATTTAAAGATTTCTAAAATAGTGTTAAAAAGCATAATGAATTGCAATTATATGCATCTTTAACACGACAAATTAATATTTTAATTAAACTAAATCCATTTAACATTAAGGTAAATCCTATCTTATACTTGCAAAATATATATTTTTAATAAACTATAACATTTAAATACATATTAAGGGGAAATAATTTCCTTATTAAATACGTAACACCTACGCTTTAATATAAGCTACCTCAATTAAAACTACTTGTACACAAGGGAACTTAATTGGTATCCAAAAAACTTTATAATAAAATACTGTTCAACTATATTATAAAAAAATATAGAAAAAAGTAAAAACCAACTTATGTTTAATTGCATTAAACAAATAATTAATAGTATCTTATATAATAAACCTAATGAAAACGGAATACCTAATAATATTAATAAAACTTTAAATCTAGTTAATAAATTGTTTAATTTTAAATTTATATAATAATAAATTAAAACATTATAAGAGGACCAAACTAGATAATAAATTAAAAATAATCAAGAAAATCTATTACCTTTAAAAAAAATAAAAAAAATCATACAACCTGAGTTTATAGAAACTTTACATCAAAGAAGCTTTAATTTACTATTACCTAGCCAAAAATATAAAGAATTAAAAATATGAGTCAATATTAATAATAAAGATAATATCAAATACAATTTTGTTTTATCCCTTTTAAATAAATAAAAAGACAAAGGAGTCATAATCTTACCTACTACACCAATTAATCATATTACTAATCAAGTACAATTAGAAAAGACTATATAGAGCCAAATACCGAGAGGGAAAAGGCAAAACTTTATTAAAAAAGAAAACAACATAAATAAGTAACCCGTTTTATTTAAGAATAATAAACCAATAAAAAATAGACCGCCTGAAATACAAGAAACCACTAAATAATAAAGTAACCTCTTATAAGAATTTAGAAACTGGTAAGATTTAAAAAAGCAGGGGACTATTCTTAATACATAAAGCTCTAAAAATAATCATAATTTTAAAAAATTACTCCTGACTATGCAAAGAGATATAAATAATATACTAAAAGCTCTAGAAATAAATTTAATAAATTTAATTTTAATGAAATATAGAAAATCCTAGAATTTTAACTACTATAAATCAATGGACTAAGGCTACAAATACCTCATACATGAATAGAAACACTAAGAATCCTATTAAGGGATTTATAGCCATACTCATACCCCCTATACTAGCTCCTGCTAAAGAACCTATAGTAATTTTTAAAAAGGGACGTAATTTTAAGACTAAGGGACGAACTATGTAACTTATAGTCTCGGCTAGACAAACAAAAGGAGCAATAGCCAAAGGAGTACCAGGGGGTAATAAAGAAGAAAAAAAGCTATTAAACCCCAAAGTAATACGGCTAAGAAAGATACTAATAAAAAGAGGAAAAATTAAAATAATAACTAAGCCCACAAACTCCAACACTTTATAAATATAGGGTATACGTAAAGATAAAAATCTTAAAGATAATAGAAAACAAACTAGCTTATAATTATTAGACAAACTGTCTACTAATTTAGTAATTTGATTTTTATAAGAGTAAAATAAAATGTTATTAATCATTAGAAAAAATACAGAGTGTATGCTGATTGGACATGAACCAAATAGTCTAAAATTTAACTTACTTTTCTAAATATATAATAGAAACTAGTCTCCTTTGTAACCAAAATACAAAATGCTAAAACACTATATTATACTTTATTACCATAACGATACTTTCCGCGCTTCAAACAGATGCTCTAAACTTAAGCTAAACAAAGAAAGTTTTTTTACTAATTAAATAGTCAATATATTATATATACATACTAAAAAAAAAATTTTTTTTTCTTTTTTATTTGAAAATAGGCAAGAAAAAACAGTAAAAAATTAATAAATATAATAGGAATTTTATAGTGTAGTAAATGTTAAAATTTAAAGTGGAATTATTACGACTAATTAGGTATCTTAACAGAAGTAGGGGAACCAAACCACCAATAAATAAATAAAATCTATATAATAAAATTAATTTAAATTTAAATAGACTGTGAATTAGAATATGTATTTCACTTATAAATTGTATAGTTGGGGGAAAAGAAGCTAAAGTTAATATTGATATAACTAACAAGATACGAAAAATAAAACTTTTTTTGTTAACTTTATTTATTAATAATCAATTACGAGATCCTCTGACACCATTAAGCAAAAAAAAAAGGTAAAATAATAAACCAGCAGAAATACCATGACCCAGACAATAATAGGATAAAATATTATAATCTAAAAAGCTTAAAATATTTAAACCTAAATAAGAAATTAATATATGACTTAAACTCAAAAAGGCCAGTCAACGCTTAGTATCTAATTCTATAAAACTTTTAATAAAAAAAAATAAACTGAATAAGAATATTAAGCACATAAATTTATCCTGTAGCCCAAGTAAAGTAATTTTATAACGATAAACGCCTATAATTCCCAACTTCATGATATAGCCACTTAAAACAATAGAAACATAACTATTAGCCTCAGCATGAACTACAGGTAATCAAGAATGAAAGGGAGGTAAAGGAATCTTAACAATAAATAATATAAAAAGTACTAGATTTAAATAGATGTAACATTGATTTACATCATCTAATAACAAAATAAAAAGAAGAGGAAAACTACTTAAGGAAATATAGCCAATAAAATATCATAAAGAATTAAACCGCTCCGAATAAACAGAACCACGAAACTTTAAATATATCAGAGGTAATATTGATAATTCATAAAAAAACCAAAATAATAAATTATTTACACAATTATAACAAACTAAACTACTAAATATACTTAAAAGAAACATAAATCTTGTTAAATTATTAAAATAAAAAAATCCTACATAATTAAAGCCAAAAAAAAAGATTAAAGGAACCAAGGACAAAAAAGCCCTTAAACTTTTAATATTTATATTTAATCTTAAAAAAGATAAATAATTAAATAGAATAAATAAGACTCTATTAAATAAAATAAAATTTAAAAGATTAAATAAATATAACATTATTTTATTAATAAGCATATATTATTTTTAAAAAAAAAGAAAACAAAATAAAAAGTCAATATATTATATATATATTAGATTATACACATTTTGTACATATAATATTAGTTTTATAATAACTTATACATTTATTGTAGGTACTTATAATATATATTTTATAATATGTTGACTATCAAAAATAAAACTACTGATTACATCCATTCTTTAATTAACATTTGAGTGTACTCGGGAGGCTTAGTAAGTATAAACTCAATACTAAAAATTGGTAAAATAAAATAAATAATTATTATTAAAAAAATTAGTATATAAGGGATGTATGGCTCCAAACGCGGGATAATACGACTAGAGATAATACTACTTCAATTGTAGCAATAATCATAAACAGTAGAAAACAAATTCCTTTCCTTGAAATATCCCAATAACCCCTTGCTATTAGAATTAGGATTTTTAAATTTTCGAGTACCACTAAGACGCTTAAAAATTGATAACCTGATAAAAAAAATCCCAACAAGGAAAATAATAGCAAGGATAAAAACAAAAAATTTACCCATATCTCGAATAATTTCAAAATAACTTATAAACTATCAAAAATACAACTATTAGACCGCTTCCCACTTGTCTAATAAAAACATAAGGAGCCTCTGGATGGCAGCCACCTAAATAGCTTAATAAAATGATCAAAATTACAATAAACCAAAACAAGATTTGACGTGATAAATAATAACAACAGGCATAATTATTAGTAGGAACTCATAATACCCCTAAAAAAACTATAACTAATATTAAACCACCTATCTTAGACCTAACAGAACGCAACATAGCATAATATAATAAAAAATATCATTCTGGCTTTATAGAAGCTGGAGTAACTAGGGGATCTGCATGAAGATAAGCTTCTGCATCTAAAACTAAATCAGGGCTAAAAAAAATATAAAATAAGCAAATAAAATAAAGAAGCATAAGACAATAAAAATCCTTTTTAGTGTAATAACTATGAAAATATACAGCATCTGTATAACCAGTAGGAGCAAATAGAGCATTTTTAGAACCTGTCTTATGTAAATAGAATAAATGCATAACACTAAGACCAATTATAACAAATGCAAGAATCACATGAGCAGCAAATACTCGCATTAGTGTAACATTAGTAACGGAGAACCCTCCTACAATAAAATTATATAACTTAATACCTATAAAAGGTATACTTTGTACAACAGAAGTTAAAACTGTAGCAGCCCAATAAGACATTTGATGCCAAGGCAAAATATAACCCAAAAAGGCTTCAACCATCATTAATAAGTATAAAATAAAACCAATATTTCAGACGGGAACCTTAGTATAACTAGAATAGTATAAAGCACGACCCATATGCGCAGAGAATACAATAAATATAAAACTTACTCCTCAAATATGAACGTAGCGTATACACCAACTAAATAGGCTATCTTTTGTTAATTCCATAATACAAGGAAATCTTAGATTGACGTCAGCAACATATAATAAGGAAAGAATAATACCCCTTAAAATTTGTACAACCAAGAAACCAGATATCATGAAGCCACTACATCAATAATAACTTAAAGAAGATTTAATAGGTAAATCAACAATATTATTACGAAGTACTTGTAACATTTCTTTTTATAAATAAATTATAATTTTAATACCACAAACTAAAGGTTTCCTTAACCTAAAAAAGAAAATTAACAAATATAAACTATTAAATAAACTAAGAGTCATATATAATCAACAAAATGTCAATACCATATTATTAAAGTAGTATAATAAGCAGTTAAAACATTATAACCAATTAATAGGCAGCCTAACAATAAAATTAACCCTATAACAACATGAGTAAAATGTAGACCCACAGTACAAAAACAGCTAGCATGATAACTACTTTTTAATATAGTTAAATCACACTCATTAAATTCAAACCCTTGTAATAAAACAAAACCAATACCCAAAATTATAGTTAATAATAAATTAAATTTAATTTTAGAGTTAACTCCTAATTTATGATGATAAGCAGTAACAGTTACAGAAGAGCTTAATAATAAAAAGCAGCCAAATAAAGGAATATCAGAAGCATGAGATAAATGAGAAAAATCAGGTTCATAAAATCATAAACAGCTAACTAATAACGAAGCAAATACTATAGCTTCTCTAAGAATAAATAGTCAATAACTATCTAAATAATGGAACTTAATACTTACAGTTTCTAATCAAAGGAATAGAGTAGAAAACCTAAATAAGAAAAAAAAAATCAAAACCCCTTCTAACTTTCAAAGTATAGCACTAATTAAAAAAATAAAAACACAAAAGGCATTATAAATAGGTAATCATGTCATTATACATTCTAAGAATTACTTAGATACTCAAATTGGAAATTTGAAACATTAATTATGCTAAATGTAT